TAATTCAAATATAGAAAATTCAAATAGCGATATAGAGTATCTTTCTACTCTATCTCCCAAGAATCCCTTTAATTCTAACGAATCTTTCAGGAATTTTTAATAAATTCTTCAAGAATGAATTATCATACATATATTTATATCTTTCATGTAGAAAGACGAACAAGTCGCATTTATTAAATTATACATTCCTTGCGCTTAGTATATTATATATACTCACTTAGATATACTTAGTATAATTATATACGAATTCGAATGTTATCTTTATAACAGGTACAAATATTAAATCGAGGTACCCATTCTATGACAACTCTCAACGACTTAAACTTACCCTCTATTTTTGTGCCTTTCGTGGGCCTAGTATTTCCGGCAATTGCAATGGCTTCTTTATCTCTTCATGTTCAAAAAAACAAGATTTTTTAGATTTGATGGGTCCAAATCTCATCTATTTTTTTCAACATTTAGATAATATCTATTTAATAAAATATGGTATAACGTGCAGCTTCCTCTGAACATAAAATAAAGGAGCTCTTATGTATGCGTAAATAGATGAGTAAATGACTTATAGCTAGTTTCAAATAGATCGGAATCCAGGCGAATGTCTTAAATGTGAAGTCAACGTATCTATATGTATGTAGATATCTATAGGAGATTAGAAAAGGGGGATTCGATTATTTTGGACCTAACCAATTCGATTATTTTGGACCTAACCAATTAGATGAATTACTCCTAAAGTAACGGGTTACATCCGAACAGAATAGCGCTAGTTGATGAGAGTTACTTCGGAAATAAAATAAAAAAAGAAAGTCAAGTCAAATTCATTTGGATTTTTTTCTCAATTCCAATAAAATGCAACCGGATCGAGTATGAGTTGGCGATCAGAACATATATGGATAGAACTTATAGTGGGGTCTCGAAAAATAAGTAATTTCTGCTGGGCCTTTATCCTTTTTTTAGGTTCATTAGGATTCGTATTGGTTGGAGCTTCAAGTTATCTCGGTAAGAATTTGATATCTTTAGTTCCGTCTCAGCAAATAATTTTTTTTCCACAAGGGATCGTGATGTCTTTCTACGGGATCGCAGGTCTCTTTATTAGTTCCTATTTGTGGTGCACAATTTCGTGGAATGTAGGTAGTGGCTATGATCGGTTCGATAGAAAAGAAGGAATAGTCTGTATTTTTCGTTGGGGATTTCCTGGAAAAAATCGTCGCATCTTCCTACGATTCCGTATGAAAGATATTCAGTCCATCAGAATAGAAGTTAAAGAGGGTATTTATGCTCGTTGTGTCCTTTATATGGAAATCAAAGGACAGGGGGCCATTCCTTTGACACGTACTGATGAGAATTTGACTCCGCGAGAAATTGAGCAAAAAGCTTCTGAATTAGCCTATTTCTTGCGCGTGCCAATTGAAGTATTTTGAAATGAACTGAAGAATAACTTCTTTTTCTTTATCCGCGGCAAGGAAAAAATTCAAGAACTCAAAAGTTTTTAGTTTTTTTTAGAACGCTCAAAAGTTTTTAGTTTTTTTTAGAACGCTCATTCAAACCAAAATAGACGTATACAGAACACCCATAAAACGAAACTTTTTTTGTCCATGTCCACAAAAAGTTTTTTTTATGTATATGGAAATACATCCAACTCAATTCAGTAAAAAACAAGAACAAGTAACAAACCAAAAGAATAGATTCATCTCGTATAGCAAAAGATTTTGGAATAAAGAATTTCTCTTTTTTTTTTTTCAATTTTTATTTTCAATATGAATGGATACGTTAGATACAGATGGATAATATCCTGTAAATTATTTCTCCTTTCTTTTTTTTTTATCCTTTCTTTTGTATTTATTAATGATCAAAGAATTGGATCTCTTCTCTTCTAAGGATAACTTTTCTGGCTTTTTTTGCCGCTCATTTTTGACACAATATTCTTCATAAATATAAATCTCTCTCCATTTTTTTCCTGGACTATGACTGTGAGTGTAGTCCGGCGATTTTTCCTGGACTATGACTGTGAGTGTAGTCCGGCGAAATTTTTTTTGAAACCTTTCTTTGATAGACAGGGAAAGGGGAGTCCCTTTGGTTTGAAATTTGAATAATTAATATTCATTACTTGAATTGAAGTGATTCTTTCAGAGATTCATCAAAAGAGACTTCGAATTTGATCAATTGAAGTATCTGGAAACAAGATTTTTTTATTATTTCTTCATTCGAATTCAAACAAAGCGGGCTCTCATTCTATTTCTGTATTCTTTCGAGATTCAAGGCCTAACCACTGAATCACAAAAAAAAATAGGGAATAGATTCATAGGTTTAATTCCTTGTAATAGAACTTATGGTTGATAGAAATATTCGATCACGTAGATTCGACGAATGAGGTGTTTTCATTAACAATTCCAATTCACAGGTGAAAAAATGGCAAAAAAGAAATCATTTCTTCCCTTTCTCTATCTTACATCTATAGTATTTTTGCCCTGGTGGATCTCTCTATTATTTAATAAAAGTCTCGAATCTTGGATTACTAATTGGTGGAATATTAGACAATCCGAAACCTTTTTGACTGATATTCAAGAAAAGAGTATTCTAGAAAAATTCATAGAGTTAGAAGAACTCTTACTGTTGGACGAAATGATAAAAGAATACCCGGAAACACATCTACAAACGCCTCGTCTAGGAATCCATAAAGAAACGATCCAATTGATCAAAATGCACAATGAGGAGCATATCCATATGGTTTTGCACTTATCGACAAATATAATCTGTTTCATTATTTTAAGTGGTTATTCTATTCTGGCTAATGAAGAACTTGTTATTCTGAACTCTTGGGTTCAAGAATTCCTATATAACTTAAGTGACACAATAAAAGCCTTTTCTATTCTTTTATTAACTGATTTATGTATCGGATTCCATTCGCCCCATGGTTGGGAACTAATGATTGGCTATGTCTACAAAGATTTTGGATTTGCTCATAATGATCAAATTATATCTGGTCTTGTTTCCACCTTTCCAGTCATTCTAGATACAATTTTAAAATATTGGATCTTTCGTTATTTAAATCGTGTATCGCCATCGCTTGTAGTGATTTATCATTCAATGAATGACTGATCCAACTCGAATATTTGTTATTTTGTACATAAGCAAAGCATTTAAAGACGTACTTACTCCACTCTTTCTATCCATACGGGGATTTCCCCTACTCCACTCTTTCTATCCATACGGGGATTTCCCCTACTCCTATATTCCAGTAAAATTATTTCAGTAAATAGCAGAATTGTGGATAGGGAACGATACAAGCGACCTACCTAATTTTATTGTAAAATTTTTGGAATCAATGATTGGACCATGCAAACAAAAAATACCTTTTTTTGGATAAAGAAAGAGATTACTCGATCTATTTCCGTATCGCTGATGATATATATCATAACTCGGACATCCATTTCAAATGCATATCCCATTTTTGCACAGCAGGGTTATGAAAATCCACGAGAAGCAACCGGACGTATTGTATGTGCTAATTGCCATTTAGCTAATAAGCCTGTGAATATTGAGGTTCCACAAGCGGTACTTCCTGCTACTGTATTTGAAGCAGTTGTTCGAATTCCTTATGATATGCAAGTAAAACAAGTTCTTGCTAATGGTAAAAAAGGGGGGTTGAATGTGGGAGCTGTTCTTATTTTACCCGAGGGGTTTGAATTAGCCCCCCCCGATCGTATTTCGCCCGAGATGAAAGAAAAGATAGGCAATCTGTCTTTTCAAAGCTACCGCCCCGCTAAAAAAAATATTCTTGTTATAGGTCCTGTTCCGGGTCAGAAATATAGTGAAATTACCTTTCCTATTCTCTCCCCGGACCCTGTTACTAATAAAGATGTTCACTTCTTAAAATACCCCATATATGCAGGTGGGAACAGAGGAAGGGGTCAGATTTATCCCGACGGGAGCAAGAGTAACAATACAGTTTATAACGCTACAGCGGCTGGTATAATAAGTAAAATCATACGAAAAGAAAAAGGAGGGTACGAAATAACCATAACGGATGCGTCGGATGGACGTCAAGTGGTTGATATTATTCCCCCAGGACCCGAACTTCTTGTTTCAGAGGGCGAATCTATCAAACTTGATCAGCCATTAACGAGTAATCCTAATGTGGGTGGGTTTGGTCAAGGGGATGCAGAAATAGTACTTCAAGATCCATTACGTGTTCAAGGACTTTTATTCTTCTTTGCATCTGTTATCTTGGCACAAATTTTTTTGGTTCTTAAGAAGAAACAGTTTGAGAAGGTTCAGTTGTCCGAAATGAATTTCTAGATTCGAAGATTTACCAATATAAATTTCAGTTCGTAAAAAGAATCAAACTCTTCTTGGGAATTTGACGTAGCGTGACGTGACTATGTCGCTATTGTCTCAGATTTGAATGTTATAGAATAGACTAAACATAAGATAAGAGATAAGGAGCTGGAGAATCTAAAGCAAAGTATTCTTCGTCCTCTTAGTCTTCGACACAAGAAAGGAATGTGGAAAAAATCTCATTCGTCTTTGTCAAAGATTACAATTCTTAGTTTCGATTTTTTTCGGTTTCGTTTTTTCGAGTCCTTTTCCATTTTTGACATATATATACATATAAAAAAAGTAGTGAACAAAAAAAAAATAGATAAAAATCAATTTATTGAGAAAAATAGAACTTATTCAATGAATTTATCAATTTCAACTTTGATGAGATGCTAAATAGATAGAATAAATAAGGGTTTATTAGAAAGAATTTGTATAATATCGGATCGAAAGAAGTATATAGTGTAATTGTGTCATTCAGGAAAACGAAATCGAGCGATTCCTTCCTTTTTCTAACTTCGAAAGTATCGATAGATACTATCATCGAGTAAGAGATGTTCTAAACTCTTATCATAACAAATGAAATGAATTTTTTTTTAAACATCGAGCAGAGTGAATTTTTTTTTAAACATCGAGCAGAGTGATCTATTTTATCATTTAGATGAATAAAATATTATTATATT